ATTCAACTAAACTAATATTATCAACTAATGAATAATGAAAATGGAAAAAGCGTTATTGGACCATGTATTTGATTCACCAAATACATCATTATTTTATACTCTTTGATATATATGGCGCAACCCAATCTTCGTTTTGAAAATTTCTATTTCTAATGGAATTGATCACTTTCTTAATTTATTTTTTTCTATTCATTATTCAAATGAGTATGAAGAATAATGAATAGAAAAAAATAAATTAAGATATCAAAATAAAGATAAAGAAAAACATCAAATAAAATGAAAAAATTCAATTTCAATTAATGAAAATAATTGAAATTGAATTCTAAATAATTCGAGATTCTTCTTAATCTAATAATAGAATCTATTCTAAATATAGAATATAGAAAGAAAAAGAAAGAATAGAGGACCCCACCCCCCTCTATTGACAGTAATATATGTTGTATATGTAAATCCTAGATGTGAAAAGAGGCATAATTCATCTAGAAAAGGGAACAGATATGGTATATAAAGAAGAAGAATAGGTGCACAACACAAATCAAAAAAAAAGAAAAAAAAAAGAAAAAAGACAATAGAAAGAATTGAAAATTGACTCATTCACTGAGTAAAGGATTAAATTGGATTCGATTGGGTGGTACCAACTCAATCGAATGCTAACGCCCATTTATTTCTTATGGAATTAACTGATCAACTTGCTATCGGATATTGATTTTCGATTCAGTACTTTTCAAAAAAGAATTTTGACATATTTATTATGATTTATGATTATGAGAAGCAATCCCACTACTTCTGATCCTGTGGTTTCTACACTTGAAGAACAAAACCTGGGGCGTATCGCTCAAATTATTGGCCCAGTACTGGATGTCATTTTTCCACCGGGCAAAATGCCTAATATTTATAATGCTTTGGTAATTAAGGGTCGAGATACTGTCGGTCAACAAATTAATGTAACTTGTGAAGTACAACAATTATTAGGAAATAATCGAGTGAGAGCTGTAGCTATGAGTGCTACAGATGGTCTGATGAGAGGAATGAAAGTGATTGACACGGAAGCTCCTCTAAGTGTTCCAGTCGGGGGAGCTACTCTCGGACGAATTTTCAACGTTCTTGGAGAGCCCGTTGATAATTTAGGTTCTGTCGATACTCGCACAACATCTCCTATTCATAGATCTGCACCCGCCTTCATACAGTTAGATACGAAATTATCAATCTTTGAAACCGGGATTAAAGTGGTGGATCTTTTAGCCCCCTATCGCCGTGGAGGAAAAATAGGACTATTTGGGGGAGCTGGAGTGGGTAAAACAGTACTCATCATGGAATTGATCAACAACATTGCCAAAGCTCACGGAGGCGTATCCGTATTTGGTGGAGTAGGTGAACGTACTCGTGAAGGAAATGATCTCTACATGGAAATGAAAGAATCCGGGGTGATTAATGAAAAAAATCTTGCAGAATCCAAAGTGGCTCTAGTCTATGGTCAAATGAATGAACCGCCAGGAGCTCGTATGAGAGTTGGCTTGACTGCCCTAACCATGGCGGAATATTTCCGGGATGTTAATGAGCAAGACGTACTTCTATTCATCGACAATATATTTCGTTTCGTTCAAGCAGGGTCCGAAGTCTCTGCCTTATTAGGCAGAATGCCTTCTGCAGTGGGTTATCAACCTACCCTTAGTACGGAAATGGGTTCTTTGCAAGAAAGAATTACTTCTACCAAAGAAGGATCTATAACATCGATCCAAGCAGTTTATGTACCTGCGGATGATTTGACCGACCCTGCTCCTGCCACGACATTTGCACATTTAGATGCTACTACAGTCTTATCAAGAGGATTAGCTGCCAAAGGTATTTATCCAGCAGTAGATCCCTTGGATTCAACATCAACTATGTTACAACCTCGGATCGTTGGCGAGGAACATTATGAAACTGCGCAAAGGGTTAAGCAAACTTCACAACGTTATAAAGAACTTCAGGACATTATAGCTATACTTGGGTTGGACGAATTATCCGAAGAAGATCGTTTAACTGTAGCAAGAGCACGAAAGATTGAGCGTTTCTTATCACAACCCTTCTTTGTGGCAGAAGTCTTTACTGGTTCTCCAGGGAAATATGTTGGTCTCGCAGAAACAATTCGGGGGTTTCAATTCATCCTTTCCGGAGAATTAGACGGTCTTCCCGAGCAGGCCTTTTATTTGGTGGGTAACATCGATGAAGCTACCGCGAAAGCTATGAACTTAGAAGAGGAGAGCAAATTGAAGAAATGACCTTAAATCTTTGTGTACTGACTCCTAATCGAATGATTTGGGATTCCGAAGTTAAAGAGATTATTTTATCTACTAATAGTGGACAAATTGGCGTATTACCAAACCATGCCCCCATTGCCACGGCTGTAGATATAGGTCTTTTGAGAATACGACTAAACGACCGATGGGTAACGGTGGCTCTTATGGGCGGTTTCGCTAGAATAAGTAATAATGAGATCACCATTTTAGGAAATAGTGCGGAAATTAGTACTGACATTGATCCACAAGAAGCTCAACAAACTCTTGAAATAGCTGAAGCTAACTTGAGTAGAGCTGAGGGTAAGAGACAAGCAATTGAGTCAAATCTAGCTCTCAGACGAGCTAGGACACGAGTAGAAGCTGTCAAAGTGATTTCCTATTAGTAGTCATCAATCAAAATCAAAAGAGTTCTTTATTATACACTACACACTACATTTGGATTCCACAATTTGAACACAATGAAGTCTAATCTGATTAATCTGATGATAGAACGAAAAAATAGGATGGGTAGAAAAACTTATTAGATACCATGGAATCCGGTATCTAATAAGTTCTACCTACTATTGGATTTGAACCAATGACTCCCGCCGTATGAAAGCAATACTCTAACCACTGGGTTAAGTAGGCCATTTATCACCACAAAAAGGGTCTCCATCACTTCGATGGATTATAGGTAAAATATGTTTTCTAAGCAATATCAATCTTTTACCAGTAAACGTAAACGGATCAGAGAGTTATCATGTGGGATTATGGGATACCCTTCTTGACAAGAAATTGTCTCTATGTTAAAATAGTTATGCCAAGGGCTATAGCTCAGTTAGGTAGAGCACCTCGTTTACACGTGCGCCAATGCTTTTCAAGGAAGCCTATTATGCAATGACCATAATTGATCTTTTTGAGAAGTCGATGTCTTACTCCGTAGATTCGAGAGAACAAGAGAAAAATAGCCTGACAAATATTTGGTTTGATCCGATTCAGGTGCGAATTCCGGTGCCAAATCAAATAGAACCTGCCATTGTAAGGTAAATGCCCAGTCCATTCAATGCCAGGCATAACATAATGAGTATAAGGATCTCAAAAGAACCTCTTTTCGTCCTATGAGCTTTGAGGTGTATGAAGTCTCATATTGGACTCTTGCAGCGGAGCGATAGAGACTGCATTTCACTTAGGTTGATCTAGGCCGAAGGCAGACCTAAATCAAGGTCACCCTTCTTTGAAACACTTTGGTATTGCTCCTATATCAGGATACAAATAATGAATCAGAGCACATGGAGCCATCTCATTATCTTCTTATCTTTCTGTAAAGAAAAATATGGTGAACTAACTGATCTTTACATCAGTTGATGAAAGAGCCCAATGCAACAAAATGCATGTTGGGTCTTTGAAACAGTTTGAATCATTTCGATAATAATAAGTTTTATCTGTTTTACCGAGAAGGTCTACGGTTCGAGTCCGTATAGCCCTAATACATTCCTTTTTTGTTTTGTATAGAAATTTTATTTGAGTAGTAACAAGAAAAGAAACACAATAATTCATTCCAACGGACCCAATTGGTATTTGTCAAATCTCGGATCAAATACCCATCTCTCTTCATCCACTTTCATGAATGAATTACATATGATATTTTTCCTCTTTTCCTGCCCATGATCAAAGAATTAGTGATACACTTTATTCTTTTTCTAATGAAAATCATGACATAATCCTGTCTGAAGACTTCAACCTGACCCAAGCAAATCCAATCCTAAGTCGCATGGATCTAGACCTATTCTTTTCTTGATCTTGAGTATTTGTAAAAGCCCTCTGACTAATCACTTTTTGGTGGAACAACAAACCTAAGAGATTCTTTCCATTTGTTTCAAAGATAATGTAGGGCTCATTCATTATCCCTAAATCCATCAATGTTCTTTTTTCTATATTCTAAGAGTGGAGTGGGTTTGGTAATTTTGTCTGTCGAATTGTTCGATAATGTGTGATTCTTTCTATTAGACTATTAACTATTAGAAGGATCTTCTATTATTAGGAGGATCTTTTGTTATGTCGATCGTTCACGATTCTGTCGAATCTACCACTTTGTGCTATCTTTCATTGTGTAGGTTTACTATAAAAATAGAACAAACCTTTTTCTTGTAGCGAAACCTAACCCATTGGTTGGTCTTACGAAGTTTTATTGCCGTAACAAAACAAACAAGTATTTTGGTTCATTCCAAAACGCGATTTTAGTACTTTTTAGTACTATATTCATCTTTCATATCATAGAAATAATAGACTCTATTTCTTATTTCTCTTATTTATTTTTATTCTTTTTCTTTCAATTTCTATTTTTTTTTTAATTGTTATTAATTGAATTGTGAATTGAATTGAAAATCTTAATTATTGAATTTATTTCTCTTATTCTTTACTATAAGAGATTCTTTCGCTTTCTATTTCTATTCTATTTAGAAGATATAAGATCAATATGAAATAGAAATAAGATAAGTCTTTACTTTATTAAGATTTATAAGATAATAAGTATAAACTAAGTATAAGAATACTTAGTTTAAGAATAAGAATAAGTATAATAGAAAAGAAAAATAACTAAGTATAAGAGAATCTTGTTTGTGTAAAAGCATGCTATGTCTACACATATAGAAATAAAATTGAAAGAAGGAAAAAAAAAAAAGAAAAAGTGGGATAACATTAGATGAATCTTGAAACAAGGCATGTCCTGCAGCAAACAAACTC